GCTAGCGTAGCTTAAGTAAAGCATAACACTGAAGATGTTAAGATGGGCCCTAGAAAGCTCCGCAAGCACAAAGGCTTGGTCCTGACTTTACTATCAACTTTAGCTAAACTTACACATGCAAGTATCCGCACTCCTGTGAGAATGCCCTACAGTTCCCCGCCCGGGAACAAGGAGCTGGTATCAGGCACATCCCTAGTTGAGCCCATGACGCCTTGCTTAGCCACACCCTCAAGGGAACTCAGCAGTGATAGACATTAAGCCATAAGTGAAAACTTGACTTAGTCAAAGCTAAGAGGGCCGGTAAAACTCGTGCCAGCCACCGCGGTTATACGAGAGGCCCAAGTTGACAGACATCGGCGTAAAGAGTGGTTAAGTTAAAATTAATACTAAAGCCGAACATCTTCAAGGCTGTTATACGCACCCGAAGACAAGAAGTTCAACCACGAAGGTGGCTTTATTTAGTCTGAACCCACGAAAGCTACGGCGCAAACTGGGATTAGATACCCCACTATGCCTAGCCCTAAACATTGATAGTACCCTACGCCCACTATCCGCCTGGGAACTACGAGCATCAGCTTGAAACCCAAAGGACTTGGCGGTGCTTTAGATCCACCTAGAGGAGCCTGTTCTAGAACCGATAACCCCCGTTCAACCTCACCTTTCCTTGTTTTCCCCGCCTATATACCGCCGTCGTCAGCTTACCCTGTGAAGGTTTAATAGTAAGCAAAACTGGTAGAACCCCAAACGTCAGGTCGAGGTGTAGCGTATGGGAAGGGAAGAAATGGGCTACATTCGCTACTACAGCGAATACGGACGATGCACTGAAACGTTCATCTGAAGGAGGATTTAGCAGTAAGCAGGAAATAGAGTGTTCCGCTGAAATTGGCCCTGAAGCGCGCACACACCGCCCGTCACTCTCCCCAAGCCTACCAACTTAATTAACTAAACCCTAATAATCGCAAAGGGGAGGCAAGTCGTAACATGGTAAGTGTACCGGAAGGTGCACTTGGAAAAAATCAGAGCGTAGCTAAGATAGAAAAGCATCTCCCTTACACTGAGAAGTCATCCGTGCAAGTCGGGTCGCCCTGAAGCTTTGTAGCTAGCCCGCTCAAACAACTTCAACAACCCCCTGTTAATACCCCCTAAGTACACCAGTATTTTTATTAAACAAACCATTTTTCCCCCTTAGTATAGGCGATAGAAAAGGGCCTACGGCGCAATAGAGAAAGTACCGCAAGGGAATGCTGAAAGAGAAATGAAATAACCCAGTGAAGCCTAAAAAAGCAGAGATTAAAACTCGTACCTTTTGCATCATGATTTAGCAAGTGTAACCCAAGCAAAGAGTGCTTTAGTTTGACATCCCGAAACTAGGTGAGCTACTCCAAGACAGCCTATTAATAGGGCACACCCGTCTCTGTGGCAAAAGAGTGGGGGGAGCTTTGAGTAGAGGTGATAAACCTACCGAACCTAGTTATAGCTGGTTGTCCAAGAAATGAATAGAAGTTCAGCCTTCCGGCTTCTCTTTTCACTTTAGTTTAACCCCTATTGATGTACTTAAGAAACCGGAAGAGTTAGTCAAAGGGGGTACAGCCCCTTTGAACCAAGACACAACTTTATCAGGAGGGTAAAGATCATAATAAACCAAAGGTTAAATATTTGGGTGGGCCTAAAAGCAGCCATCCCCTTAGAAAGCGTTAAAGCTCAGATATACTAGTTAAGCCTTCTTATACTGATCAACAAATCTTATCCCCCTAAACATACTGGACCGTCCCATGCCAACATGGGAGCGACTATGCTAATATGAGTAATAAGAGGGCCTCTGGCCCTCTCCCTGCACACATGTACATCGGAACGGACATCCCGCCGACCATTAACGGCCCCAAACAAAGAGGGCACTGAATAGTAGATCAAACAACAAGAAAAACATTCAAGAATTAACCGTTAACCCTACACAGGTGTGCCCGTAGGGAAAGACTAAAAGAAAGAGAAGGAACTCGGCAAACACATAAAGCCTCGCCTGTTTACCAAAAACATCGCCTCTTGCAAACTTAATAAATAAGAGGTCCCGCCTGCCCTGTGACTATTAGTTTAACGGCCGCGGTATTTTGACCGTGCGAAGGTAGCGCAATCACTTGTCTTTTAAATGAAGACCTGTATGAATGGCATAACGAGGGCTTAACTGTCTCCTCTTTCCAGTCAATGAAATTGATCTTCCCGTGCAGAAGCGGGAATACACACATAAGACGAGAAGACCCTATGGAGCTTTAGACACCAAGGCAGATCATGTTAATAACCCTGAATAAAGGATTAAACCAAGTGGAACCTACCCTAATGTCTTTGGTTGGGGCGACCGCGGGGAATTAAAAAACCCCCACGTGGAATGGGAGCACCCCTCCTACAGCTAAGAGCCACAGCTCTAGTAAACAGAAATTCTGACCAGTAAGATCCGGCAATGCCGATCAACGGACCGAGTTACCCTAGGGATAACAGCGCAATCCTCTTTTAGAGCCCATATCGACAAGGGGGTTTACGACCTCGATGTTGGATCAGGACATCCTAATGGTGCAGCCGCTATTAAGGGTTCGTTTGTTCAACGATTAAAGTCCTACGTGATCTGAGTTCAGACCGGAGTAATCCAGGTCAGTTTCTATCTATGCTATGCTCTTTTCTAGTACGAAAGGACCGAGAAGAAGAGGCCTATGCTCAAGGCACGCCTCCCCCTTACCTAATGAAATCAACTAAACTAGGCAAAAGGGCATGCCCTCCTGCCTAAGAAAAAGGCATGTTGGGGTGGCAGAGCCCGGTAATTGCAAAAGACCTAAGCCCTTTCTACAGAGGTTCAAGTCCTCTCCTTAACTATGATATCCACAGTCATTACTCATATTATTAACCCCCTAACCTTTATCGTGCCTGTTCTTCTAGCAGTCGCTTTTCTTACCCTTCTGGAGCGGAAAGTACTCGGCTACATACAGCTACGAAAAGGGCCTAATATTGTTGGGCCTTACGGGCTCTTACAGCCTATCGCAGATGGTCTTAAACTCTTCATCAAAGAGCCCGTTCGCCCATCTACTGCTTCCCCCCTCTTGTTTCTTCTGGCACCCATGCTGGCCCTCACCCTTGCCCTTACGTTATGGGCCCCTATACCCCTTCCCTACCCTGTAATTGACCTGAACCTTGGGATCTTATTTATTCTTGCTTTGTCCAGCCTTGCAGTGTACTCCATCCTGGGCTCAGGCTGAGCCTCTAATTCAAAATACGCTCTTATTGGCGCCCTCCGAGCAGTTGCCCAAACCATCTCCTATGAAGTCAGCCTAGGGCTCATTCTTCTGAATATTATTATTTTTACGGGGGGCTTTACACTGCAAACCTTTAACATCGCCCAAGAAAGCGTCTGACTAATTGTGCCTGCCTGACCCCTCGCAGCTATATGGTACATTTCTACTTTGGCAGAAACTAACCGCGCGCCTTTTGACCTCACCGAGGGGGAATCAGAGCTTGTCTCGGGCTTTAATGTAGAATATGCTGGAGGCCCCTTCGCCCTCTTCTTTCTCGCAGAATATGCAAACATCCTACTTATAAACACGCTATCCGCCACACTTTTCCTGGGTGCCTCGCACATCCCATCAATCCCAGAGCTAACCGCTATTAACCTAATAACTAAAGCAGCCCTTCTATCAGTTGTTTTCCTATGGGTCCGTGCCTCTTACCCCCGGTTTCGGTATGATCAACTGATACATTTGATCTGAAAAAACTTCCTGCCCCTCACACTAGCCCTAGTTATTTGACACCTCGCCCTTCCCATTGCCTTTGCTGGTCTACCCCCGCAGGTATAAATAGGGAGCCGTGCCTGAAGCAAAGGGCCACTTTGATAGAGTGAACTATGGGGGTTAGAGTCCCCCCAGCTCCTTAGAAAGAAGGGGTTTGAACCCTACCTGGAGAGATCAAAACTCTCAGTGCTTCCACTACACCACTTCCTAGTAAAGTCAGCTAATTAAGCTTTTGGGCCCATACCCCAAACATGTTGGTTAAACTCCTTCCTTTGCTAATGAACCCGTACATCTTAGCCACCCTACTATTTGGTTTAGGCCTAGGGACAACAATTACCTTTGCCAGCTCCCACTGGCTCCTCGCCTGAATGGGCCTTGAAATAAATACCCTTGCCATTGTTCCACTGATAGCACAACACCACCACCCGCGAGCAGTCGAAGCTACCACAAAGTATTTCTTAACCCAGGCCACTGGGGCCGCAATACTCCTCTTTGCAAGCACCACTAATGCATGAATAACAGGACAATGAGACATTCAACAAATAACCCACCCCTTCCCAGTTACCCTCATTACCTTGGCCCTTGCCCTAAAAGTGGGCCTCGCCCCAGTTCATGCATGACTACCTGAAGTTCTTCAAGGACTAGACCTTACCACAGGACTAATCTTGTCTACCTGACAAAAATTAGCACCCTTTGCCCTACTCGTGCAAATTCAACCCGTCAACTCTACCCTTCTTATTGCCCTAGGACTTGCATCAACACTAGTAGGAGGCTGAGGCGGACTCAACCAGACCCAGCTCCGAAAAATCCTTGCCTACTCTTCCATCGGACATCTTGGGTGGATAATTTTAGTTATACAATTTTCTCCCTCCCTAACCCTGCTTACCCTCCTTACATATTTTGTTATAACATTCTCAACTTTCCTTGTATTTAAACTAAATAGCTCAACCACCGTTAATGGCCTGGCCACCTCGTGGGCCAAGGCCCCGGCCCTAACAGCCCTCGCACCTTTAGTCTTACTTTCTTTAGGGGGCCTGCCCCCCCTCACAGGTTTTATACCAAAATGGCTTATTTTACAAGAACTAACCAAGCATGACCTAGCCCCTGCTGCAACACTAGCTGCCCTCACCGCCCTCCTTAGCCTTTACTTCTACCTCCGCCTCTCGTATGCTATAACACTGACTATGTCCCCCAACAACTCCGCCGGAGTAACCCCTTGACGCTTCCCATCCTCCCAGCTTACTTTACCCGTTGCTATTTCAACTACAGCGACTCTGCTACTACTGCCTTTAACCCCCGCCGCAGTAGCACTACTAACCATCTAAGAGGCTTAGGCTAGCACAAGACCAAGGGCCTTCAAAGCCCTAAGCGGGGGTGAGAATCCCCCAGCCTCTGACTAAGACTTGCGGGATACTACCCCACATCTCCTGCATGCAAAACAGACACTTTAATTAAGCTAAAGCCTTTCTAGGTCGGCAGGCCTCGATCCTGCAAATTCTTAGTTAACAGCTAAGCGCTCAAACCAGCGGGCATCAACCTACTTTCCCCCGCCTTGTCAGCATTAGGAAGGCGGGGGAAAGCCCTAGCAGGAGTTAGTCTGCCTCTTAAGATTTGCAATCTTATATGTTAAACACCTTAGGGCTTGGTAAGAAGAGGACTCAAACCTCTGTCTATGGGACTACAATCCACCGCTTAAAAGCTCAGCCATCCTACCTGTGGCCATCACACGCTGATTTTTCTCGACTAATCACAAAGACATTGGCACCCTTTATCTAGTATTTGGTGCATGAGCCGGAATAGTAGGCACAGCTCTAAGCCTCCTCATCCGAGCAGAGCTAAGCCAACCCGGCGCCCTCTTGGGGGACGACCAAATTTATAACGTAATTGTTACGGCCCATGCGTTCGTAATAATTTTCTTTATAGTAATACCAATCATGATCGGAGGCTTTGGAAACTGGCTTATTCCATTAATGATCGGAGCCCCAGACATGGCATTTCCACGAATAAACAACATGAGTTTTTGACTTCTTCCCCCCGCTTTCCTACTTCTCCTTGCCTCTTCTGGGGTAGAGGCTGGGGCTGGGACGGGATGAACAGTTTACCCTCCCCTTTCGGGCAATTTAGCCCATGCCGGGGCCTCTGTTGATTTAACAATTTTTTCTCTTCATCTAGCAGGGATTTCTTCAATCCTCGGGGCTATCAATTTTATTACAACTATTATTAACATGAAACCCCCTGCCATCTCTCAATATCAAACACCCTTATTTGTTTGATCAGTACTAATTACAGCCGTCCTTCTGCTCCTTTCTCTTCCCGTACTTGCAGCCGGCATTACGATGCTCCTAACAGACCGCAATCTAAACACGACCTTCTTCGACCCCGCCGGAGGAGGTGACCCAATCCTTTATCAACACTTGTTTTGATTCTTTGGCCACCCTGAGGTATATATTCTTATCCTCCCCGGCTTCGGAATGATCTCACATATTGTTGCCTACTACTCAGGTAAAAAAGAACCTTTCGGCTACATAGGAATAGTGTGGGCAATAATGGCCATTGGCCTTCTAGGGTTTATTGTATGGGCCCATCACATGTTTACCGTGGGGATGGACGTAGACACCCGCGCTTACTTTACCTCTGCCACAATAATTATTGCGATCCCCACAGGCGTTAAAGTCTTTAGCTGGCTCGCAACCCTACACGGGGGCTCCATTAAATGAGAAACACCGCTCCTCTGAGCACTGGGGTTTATCTTTCTTTTTACAGTAGGGGGTTTAACCGGGATTATCCTTGCCAACTCCTCCCTTGACATTGTCCTTCATGATACTTATTATGTGGTCGCCCACTTCCACTACGTCCTATCCATGGGGGCTGTCTTTGCTATTGTTGCCGGCTTTGTACACTGATTTCCCTTATTCTCAGGATACACCCTCCACAGCACTTGAACAAAAATCCACTTCGGAGTAATGTTTGCCGGTGTAAATTTAACCTTCTTCCCCCAACACTTCCTCGGCCTTGCTGGAATACCTCGACGATACTCGGACTACCCCGATGCCTATACCCTGTGAAACACCGTCTCCTCAATTGGGTCTCTAGTCTCTTTAGTAGCAGTTATTATGTTCCTGTTTATTATTTGAGAAGCATTTGCTGCTAAACGAGAAGTTCTAGCAGTAGAACTTACAACAACGAATGTAGAGTGACTACACGGCTGCCCTCCCCCCTACCACACCTTTGAGGAACCTGCATTTGTTCAAGTTCAGTCAAACTAACGAGAAAGGGAGGAGTCGAACCCCCATGGGTTGGTTTCAAGCCAACCACATAACCGCTCTGTCACTTTCTTTATAAGACACTAGTAAAAAGAATATTACACCGCCTTGTCGAGGCGGAATTGTGGGTTGAACTCCCGCGTGTCTTGCCCACCCCCCAATGGCCCATCCCTCACAGCTAGGATTTCAAGATGCAGCTTCACCTGTAATAGAAGAACTTCTTCATTTTCACGACCACGCCTTAATAATCGTTTTCTTAATCAGTACCTTAGTGCTTTACATTATTGTGGCCATAGTCTCCACTAAATTAACCAACAAGTATATTCTAGACTCCCAAGAAATTGAGATTATCTGAACTGTCCTCCCGGCAATTATTCTTATCCTTATTGCCCTGCCATCCCTCCGCATTCTTTACCTAATAGATGAAATTAATAACCCCCTTCTTACAATTAAAGCCGTTGGCCATCAGTGATACTGAAGCTACGAGTATACTGACTACGAAGACCTCGGATTTGATGCATACATAATTCCCACACAAGATCTTACCCCCGGCCAGTTTCGTCTCCTAGAGGCAGACCACCGCATGGTAATTCCAGTAGAGTCCCCAATTCGAGTCTTAGTTTCCGCTGATGACGTTCTCCACTCATGGGCAGTCCCAGCCCTCGGAGTTAAAATAGACGCAGTTCCAGGTCGCTTAAACCAGACAGCCTTTATTGCATCCCGACCAGGAGTCTTTTATGGTCAATGTTCTGAGATTTGCGGGGCTAACCACAGCTTTATGCCCATTGTAGTTGAAGCAGTCCCTCTAGAACACTTTGAAAACTGATCGTCCCGAATACTTGAAGACGCCTCGCTAAGAAGCTAAATAGGGCCTAGCGTTAGCCTTTTAAGCTAAAGACTGGTGACTCCCAACCACCCCTAGCGACATGCCTCAACTCAACCCCGCGCCTTGATTTGCAATCCTAGTCTTCTCGTGATTAGTTTTTTTAACCATTATTCCCGCTAAAGTATTGGCCCATACTTTCCCCAACGAGCCAACCCTCCAAAGCACTGAGAAACCTAAAACAGAACCCTGAACCTGACCATGACACTAAGCTTCTTTGATCAGTTTATGAGCCCCACATATCTGGGAATTCCTTTAATAGCCTTAGCCCTGACCCTCCCATGAATCTTATTCCCCACCCCTACAGCCCGATGGCTAAATAATCGCTTCCTTGCCCTCCAAGGCTGGTTTATTAACCGCTTTACACAACAGCTTCTTTTACCCTTAAGCCTCGGAGGACACAAATGAGCTGCTCTCTTAACCTCTTTAATAATTTTCTTGATTACTCTTAATATACTAGGCCTTCTCCCGTATACTTTTACCCCCACTACCCAACTCTCCCTTAACCTGGGCCTTGCAACTCCCCTTTGACTTGCAACAGTAATCATCGGAATACGAAACCAACCAACACACGCCCTAGGCCACCTTCTGCCAGAAGGAACCCCCGGCCCCCTTATTCCAGTTCTGATTGTCATCGAGACAATTAGCCTATTTATTCGCCCTCTTGCTCTAGGGGTTCGGCTAACGGCAAATTTAACAGCCGGCCATCTTTTAATCCAACTAATTGCAACAGCTGCTTTCGTCCTTCTACCTTTAATGCCTGCCGTAGCACTTTTAACATCCACAGTTCTGGTTCTTCTAACTCTTTTAGAGATCGCTGTGGCTATGATTCAAGCCTACGTATTTGTTCTCCTCTTAACACTTTACCTACAAGAAAACGTTTAATGGCCCATCAAGCACACCCCTATCATATAGTTGACCCCAGCCCTTGACCTTTAACAGGCGCCGTTGCTGCCCTATTAATGACATCAGGCCTCGCAACCTGGTTCCACTTCCAATCTACAACCTTAATAATGCTTGGAACAACCCTTCTCCTTCTCACCATGTTTCAATGATGACGAGATGTCGTTCGAGAAGGCACTTTCCAGGGGCACCACACACCCCCCGTCCAAAAAGGGCTTCGCTATGGTATAATTCTTTTCATTACCTCAGAAGTTTTCTTTTTCCTCGGATTTTTCTGAGCTTTCTACCACGCAAGTCTTGCACCCACCCCAGAACTGGGGGGATGCTGACCACCTACAGGCATTACCGCACTTGACCCCTTCGAGGTCCCCCTGCTTAATACAGCAGTTCTTCTTGCCTCCGGGGTTACAGTCACCTGGGCCCACCACAGCATTATGGAAGGGGAACGGAAACAAGCCATTCAGTCCCTCACACTAACGATCCTCCTGGGCTTTTACTTCACCTTCCTTCAAGGCTTGGAGTACTATGAAGCCCCCTTTACGATTGCAGACGGCGTATACGGGTCTACCTTCTTTGTAGCCACCGGCTTCCACGGATTACACGTAATTATGGGCTCTACCTTCCTAGCCGTTTGTTTACTCCGTCAAATTCGATACCACTTTACATCTGAACATCACTTCGGATTTGAGGCAGCCGCCTGATACTGACACTTCGTCGACGTTGTCTGACTATTCCTATATATCTCCATCTACTGATGAGGATCTTAATCTTTCTAGTACTAAGTTAGTATAAGTGACTTCCAATCACCCGGTCTTGGTTAAAGTCCAAGGAAAGATAATGAACCTAGTTACAACTGTAATTACTATTACCGCAGCCCTCTCCGTTATTTTGGCCCTTGTCTCTTTCTGACTGCCCCAAATGACCCCCGACCACGAGAAACTTTCGCCCTATGAATGCGGTTTTGACCCCCTGGGATCAGCCCGTCTCCCTTTTTCACTACGATTCTTTCTGGTCGCAATCCTCTTCTTACTCTTTGACTTAGAAATTGCTCTACTACTCCCACTTCCTTGAGGGGACCAACTAGCGTCGCCCTTACTAACATTCTTGTGAGCTACAGCCGTTCTGACCCTTCTCACTTTAGGACTAATCTACGAGTGGCTCCAAGGGGGCCTAGAATGAGCTGAATAGATAATTAGTTTAAGAAAAACCTTTGATTTCGGCTCAAAAACTTGTGGTTAAAGTCCATAATTACCTAATGACCCCCGTTCACTTTGCCTTCTCATCGGCTTTCATACTAGGACTAACTGGCCTGGCCTTTCATCGTACCCACCTTCTTTCCGCCCTTCTCTGCCTAGAAGGAATAATGCTTTCTCTGTTTATTGCTCTTTCTCTATGAACGCTTCAACTCGGGGCTACGAGTTTTTCCGCAGCCCCCATGCTTTTATTAGCATTCTCGGCTTGTGAAGCAAGCGCAGGCCTCGCTCTATTAGTAGCTACCGCCCGAACCCACGGCACCGACCACCTACAAAGCCTAAACCTACTACAATGCTAAAAATTTTGATCCCCACCCTTATGCTCATCCCCACCACCTGGGCAGTTAAGCCTAAATGACTCTGACCTACAGCCCTTACTCAGAGCCTTATTATTGCCCTCCTTAGTTTGTCATGACTGGCCAACATGTCAGAAACAGGCTGGTCCAGCCTTAATGGTTACATGGCAACAGACCCCCTGTCCACACCTCTTCTAGTCCTCACTTGCTGATTGCTCCCTCTTATGATTATCGCAAGCCAAAACCACACGGCACTTGAACCCTTAAACCGTCAACGCACTTATATTACCCTACTAACATCTCTCCAAATTTTTCTGATCCTAGCCTTTGGGGCCACTGAAATCATTATATTTTACGTTATATTTGAAGCTACCCTTATCCCCACTCTAATTATTATTACTCGTTGAGGTAACCAAACCGAGCGACTTAACGCAGGCATTTACTTCCTTTTTTATACCCTGGCCGGGTCTCTTCCACTACTAGTTGCCCTTCTCCTCCTTCAAAACAGTGCTGGCACCCTCTCCCTCCTCACGCTTCAGTACTCAGACCCTGTTCAACTTTCCTCTTACGCAGACAAATTATGATGGGCCGGCTGCCTTCTTGCATTTTTAGTTAAAATACCACTATATGGAGTCCACCTTTGACTGCCTAAAGCGCACGTCGAAGCCCCAGTCGCAGGTTCAATAATCCTTGCTGCCGTACTTTTAAAACTAGGCGGTTACGGGATGATGCGAATAGTTGTTATGTTAGACCCCCTCACCCAAGAGCTAAGCTACCCCTTTATTGTTTTTGCCCTTTGAGGCGTAGTTATAACTGGCTCAATTTGTTTACGTCAAACAGATTTAAAATCACTCATTGCCTACTCTTCCGTAAGCCATATGGGCCTGGTCATTGGTGGCATTCTTATTCAAACCCCCTGAGGCTTTAGTGGGGCCCTAATCCTTATAATTGCCCACGGCCTTGCATCCTCCGCACTCTTCTGCCTTGCTAACACAAGCTACGAACGAACCCACAGCCGAACCATACTCTTAGCCCGAGGACTACAAATGGTTCTCCCTCTAATAACAACTTGATGATTTGTTGCAAGCCTTGCAAACCTAGCACTTCCTCCTCTCCCTAATCTTATGGGTGAAATTATAATTATTACTTCCATATTTAACTGGTCCTGGTGAACCCTAGTACTAACGGGGGCAGGCACCCTTATTACCGCGAGTTATTCCCTATATATGTTTCTTATAACTCAACGGGGCCCCCTTCCAGCACACATTATTGCACTAGACCCCTCGCATACACGAGAACATCTCCTTATGGCCCTCCACATTATGCCGCTGCTTCTGCTTATTCTGAAGCCTGAACTAATTTGAGGGTGAGCCTCATGTAGATATAGTTTAAAGAAAATATTAGATTGTGATTCTAAAGATAGGGGTGAAACCCCCCTTATCCACCGAGAGAGGCTCGCCAGCAACGAAGACTGCTAATCTCCGCGACCTTGGTTGAACCCCAGGGCTCACTCGAGCAGCTTCTGAAGGATAACAGCTCATCCATTGGTCTTAGGAACCAAAAACTCTTGGTGCAAATCCAAGCAGTAGCTATGCACCCCACTTCACTTATGATAACCTCGAGCTTAATCATTATTTTTACACTATTGGCCTACCCTGTACTCTCAACCCTTTCCCCCCACACCAAAGCCCCTAGCTGAGCTATCTCCCATGTTAAGACGGCAGTAAAACTAGCCTTCTTTGTTAGCCTCCTACCCCTATTTCTGTTTTTTAACGAAGGCGCGGAAACGATTGTTACCTCATGAAGCTGAATAAACACAACCTGCTTTGATATTAATATTAGCCTTAAGTTTGACCACTATTCAATTATTTTTACCCCCATCGCCCTGTACGTTACATGGTCTATCCTTGAATTTGCATCCTGGTATATGCACGCAGACCCCAACATGAGCCGATTCTTCAAGTACCTTTTAGTTTTTCTTATTGCTATAATTATTCTAGTTACAGCCAACAATATATTTCAACTGTTTATTGGATGAGAGGGGGTCGGCATTATGTCTTTTCTTCTTATCGGGTGATGGTACGGACGAGCCGATGCTAACACCGCTGCTCTTCAAGCTGTTGTGTATAACCGCGTTGGGGACATTGGACTAATTTTTGCCATAGCATGAATAGCTATAAACCTAAACTCGTGAGAAATACAACAAATCTTCGCAGCCTCTAAGGACTTCGACCTCACTTTTCCTCTCTTAGGACTAATCGTCGCCGCCACTGGCAAGTCGGCGCAATTTGGGCTTCATCCTTGGCTTCCCTCGGCCATGGAGGGTCCTACGCCGGTATCTGCCCTACTGCACTCCAGCACCATAGTCGTTGCTGGTATTTTTTTACTAGTCCGCATAAGCCCTCTTCTAGAAGGAAATCAGACCGCCTTAACTACCTGCCTCTGCTTGGGTGCCCTAACCACCCTATTTACAGCCACCTGCGCTTTAACCCAAAATGACATCAAGAAAATTGTTGCTTTCTCAACATCTAGTCAACTAGGGCTCATAATGGTAACTATTGGACTTAATCAGCCCCAACTCGCTTTCCTACACATTTGCACACACGCCTTCTTTAAAGCAATACTTTTCCTCTGCTCCGGCTCAGTAATCCACAGCCTAAATGACGAACAAGATATTCGCAAAATGGGGGGCATGCATCATCTCACCCCTTTTACATCTTCTTGTCTAACGATTGGGAGCCTTGCCCTTACGGGAACCCCTTTTCTCGCGGGTTTCTTCTCAAAAGATGCAATTATTGAAGCCCTAAACACATCACACCTAAACGCCTGAGCCCTAGTTCTTACCCTTCTGGCCACCTCCTTTACAGCAATCTACAGCCTTCGAGTAGTCTTTTTTGTGTCAATAGGTTACCCACGGTTCAACTCACTTTCCCCCATCAATGAAAACAACCCCGCAGTTATCAACCCAATCAAGCGACTTGCATGGGGAAGCATTGTTGCTGGCCTTTTGATTACCTCAAGCATTATCCCACTCAAAACCCCAATCATAACCATACCCCCACTTCTTAAATTAGCCGCCCTTGTCGTCACAGTTATTGGCCTCCTCCTTGCCCTTGAGCTAGCCTCCCTAACAAACAAACAGTATCAAGCAGTACCCCACCTGCCCCTCCACCGCTTCTCTAATATACTAGGGTTTTACCCAACCGTTATCCACCGACTTACCCCAAAACTTAACCTTGTCCTAGGACAAACCGTTGCCAGCCAAATACTAGATCAAACCTGAATCGAAAAAGTTGGCCCTAAAGCTCTAGCTTCCTCTAATATCCCTCTTGTGACTACCATTAGTAACACACAACAAGGTTTAATCAAAACCTACCTTGCCCTATTCCTTCTTTCCCTGACCCTCGCCCTCCTCCTGGCTGCTTATTAAACCGCCCGAAGTGTTCCTCGACTTAACCCTCGAGTTAATTCCAAAACAACGAACAAGGTGAGAAGCAACACCCAGGCACTGATCACTAGTATTCCCCCTCCTGATGAGTATATTATAGCGACTCCCCCCATATCTCCCCGAGATATAGAAAACTCCCCAAGTTCGTCGGCTGGAACCCAAGATGACTCATACCAGCCACCTCACACCACACTAGAAGCCAAGCACACCCCAAACACATAAAGAACCATGTATGCTACAACTGGCCGACTCCCCAACCCCTCTGGAAACGGCTCAGCGGCTAAGGCGGCTGAATACGCAAATACAACAAGCATCCCCCCAAGATAAATTAAGAATAGGACTAAAGATAAAAAGGGGCCCCCATGGCCCACTAAAACACCACACCCCATGCCCGCTACAACTACTAACCCCAAAGCAGCAAAATACGGAGAAGGATTAGAAGCAACAGCTACTAAACCCAGCACTAACCCCAATAAGAACAAACACATAATATAGGTCATAATTCCTGCCAGGATTTTAACCAGGACTAATGGCTTGAAAAACCACCGTTGTTATTCAACTACAAGAACCTCTAATGGCAAGCCTACGAAAAACCCACCCACTACTAAAAATTGCAAACAACGCACTGGTTGACCTACCAGCCCCTTCTAATATCTCAGTATGATGAAACTTTGGTTCCTTACTTGGCCTTTGCTTAGTAATTCAAATTCTTACAGGACTCTTTCTAGCCATACATTACACCTCCGACATCGCAACTGCCTTCTCTTCTGTTGGTCATATTTGTCGAGACGTCAACTACGGCTGACTTATCCGAAACCTTCATGCCAACGGCGCATCTTTCTTTTTTATCTGCATTTACATACATATCGGCCGTGGATTATACTACGGGTCCTACCTCTACAAAGAGACATGAAACGTCGGAGTTGTTTTACTACTTCTTGTAATAATGACAGCCTTTGTTGGTTACGTCCTGCCTTGAGGGCAAATGTCATTTTGAGGTGCAACTGTCATTACAAATCTCCTCTCTGCAGTGCCGTACATCGGGAACGCACTTGTTCAATGAATCTGAGGGGGCTTCTCCGTTGATAACGCCACTCTAACCCGGTTTTTTGCTTTCCACTTCCTCTTCCCCTTCGTTATTGCTGGTGCCACCATAGTTCACCTTCTTTTCCTTCACCAGACCGGTTCAAATAATCCCCTTGGTTTAAATTCGGATGCTGATAAAATTTCTTTCCACCCCTATTTCTCCTATAAAGACTTGCTAGGCTTTGCAGCCCTAGTAATTGGACTCACAGCCCTCGCTCTATTTTCACCAAATCTCTTAGGAGACCCAGACAACTTCACTCCCGCCAACCCATTAGTTACCCCACCACACATCAAGCCCGAATGATATTTCCTGTTTGCCTACGCAATCCTTCGATCCATCCCCAACAAACTAGGAGGGGTTTTAGCCCTACTTGCCTCCATCCTCGTCCTTATGGTTGTCCCCATCCTCCACACTTCTAAACAGCGGGGCCTAACTTTTCGACCCGTCACACAATTTCTATTTTGAACCCTTATCGCAGACGTCGCCATTCTAACATGAATTGGAGGAATGCCCGTAGAGCACCCGTACATTATCATTGGCCAGATTGCATCCTTCTTATACTTCTTCCTCTTCCTCGTTCTTTCCCCACTAGCTGGCTGAGTGGAGAATAAAGCTCTTGGATGATCCTGCACTAGTAGCTCAGCGTAAGAGCGCCGGTCTTGTAAACCGGATGTCGGAGGTTAAATTCCTCCCTACTGCTCAAAGAAAGGAGATTTTAACTCCCACCCCTAACTCCCAAAGCTAGGATTCTAAGCTAAACTATTCTTTGCGCGCGCCAATGCTTATGTACTTATACAATATATGTTTGTATATACATATATGTATTATCACCATTAATTTATATTAACCATTTCACTGGTTTTCGAGGACATATATGTTTTATCAACACATATAGTAATAAAGCACTCATATATCACTACAACCACTAAGATTTATACAAAGCAAGTAGTAATTTATCTAATAAATTACGAATTCAAGGATAGGCGAGATTTAAGACCGAACACATTAAATCATATGTTAAGTTATACGTTTCCCAACATCTCGTTAGTTAAAGCAGGCGATGTAGTAAGAACCGACCATCAGTTGATTTCTATATTGCTAACGGTTATTGAAGGTGAGGGACAAGTATTCGTGGGGGTCACACACAGTGAATTATTCCTGGCATTTGGTTCCTACTTCAGGGCCATTGATTGATATTACTCCCCGCACTTTCATCGACGCTTACATAAGTTAATGTTCGAGTACAAAAGCGAGATGACTCAGCATGCCGAGCGTTCACTCCATCGTGCAAGGGGTTTCCTTTTTTTTTTTTCCTTTCAATTGACCCCTCAGAGTGCACACGGTAATGACTAACAAGAGAGAACATTTAACGCGTCAAGCAGGTAAATAGTATGTGTGTTGAAAAGACTTTACATAAGCATTGCATATTATAATCTCAAGAGCATAAGTAGTGCTTGTTCACTCGAATGATATCTAATATGACCCCCGGTTTCTGCGCGTAAAACCCCCCTACCCCCCTAAACTCGAGAGATTGTTAAGACTCCTGAAAACCCCCGGAAACAGGAAAACCTCTAGTAGCTTATTTAGGGCCTAAAATGCGCTTATTTACACTATTAAAACAATGTGCAT